TATTGTTCCGTACCATTATGGAAGAAGCTCCGGGTAAGATATGCACTTCCTCGGGAATGAAAAAAAATCGATCTATTTTCATTTTGTATTTTGGCCGAAATTCTTTTGTTCTTCGATACTCAATCAAATCCTCTTTTTTGACGATAGAATCCGCCTCTATAGTCCCATATTTAGTAATTCCCGAACTCTTTCTTCTATATCGAGGATCGTCGAAATAAGCAAGAATACTATTTATACGGAAAAGACCATTTATGGGTATTTCAATCGAGATACCTGAACGGGGTATTAGTTCTTTTTCTTGTTCTTGATTCGATTGTAATGGAATGATGAATCTATTTCTTCGTCTCTTTGCCAATAAATCAGAATTCTCGTCAAGAATAGCGGGGTATATAAAATTACAATGACGCTTACATATGATTCGATCAGGTACTGAATAATCAAGAACCCCCCCCTCCTTTTTACCAGAAGGATCCGACCTAAACAATTTATGTCTCGCTTGATCATCAGTCACTGAAAGGTTAGAAATATATTTTCGTTCGACAGAAAGAGAATGAATATTTATTTGATCTTGATCCTTGTGGAGCGAAAAAGGGACTATACTGGATCTGTGCGGAACTCCTGATAATATCCACAAATGGCTTGTTTTTGGTAAGAGATGAACATTACCATATGTATATTCGGGTGCATGGTACACAGCGGTACTCCAGTGCATTTCTCCCTCTGAGTCAGAATAAATATGTTTTCGGACCCTCTCTTTAAAATTCAAGATGGATGCTTCGGCGCGAATCTCGGCAATGACTTGTTCTGATTCTACATATTGATCATTTTTAACTAAAATCAAACTTTTTGGTGGAATATTCACATTATGTAGAATATCTTGACCCTCAATAGTTACATATAGGTCTATATAACATAGAAAAGCTGGATAGCCGTGACGTGTACGTGTGGGATGAACCAAATGTTCATTGAATTTGATTTTTCCATTATCAGGAGCTCGTACATGTTCCGCCGTACCGCCTGTAAATACTCCACCGGTATGAAAAGTTCTTAATGTTAGTTGAGTCCCGGGTTCCCCAATAGATTGACCCGCAACAATACCTACCGCTTCTCCCAATTCGACCAGGTCGCCATGAGTGGGACTACGGCCATAACATAATCGACAGATCCAAGATGTACTCCTGCAAGTAAAGGGAGTTCTAATAGATATTGATTTTGCTCTAAAGGTTATGAATCGATTAACAAGTCCAATCCCAATATCTTGATTTCGAATGGCAACGCATCGTGAACCCATATATATATTGTCCGCTAATACACGACCAATTAATGTTTGGATAAAAATTCTTTCTGTTATCATCCCATTTTGAAGACTCACAGAAATACCTCGGATGGTGCCACAATCTGTTCTACGTACAACAATGTGTTGAACTACTTCAACAAGTCTGCGCGTGAGGTATCCAGCATCTGATGTTCGTACAGCAGTATCCACAACTCCTTTGCGAGCTCCGTAGCAGGAAATAATATATTCCGTTAAAGAGAGTCCTTCGCGTAAATTGCTTTGAATGGGTAAATCAATCATTTGTCCTTGAGGATCCGACATTAATCCTCTCATACCTACTAATTGATGGACCTGAGATGCATTTCCTCTAGCTCCCGAAAAAGACATTATATGGACTGGGTTAGAAGGATCAGTCATCCTAAAATTAGGATTCATTTGTTGTCGTAAATATTCACTTGTAGCATACCAGATCTCAATGGATTGGCGTAATTTTTCTACCGCGTGTACATTCCCATAATGATGGTGTTTTTCCAAAATTAAACTTTGTTGTTCCGCATCTTGTACTAGCCACCCCTTGGAAGGTATTGTTAAAAGATCATCAATTCCTAATGAAATGGATGTAGTAGTGGCTTGCTGGAAACCCAGAGTCTTTACTTGATCCAGGACATGTGATGTATATGCCATTCCAAAGTGATCTATTAATCTGCGAATAAGTCGTTTCATGGCAGTTCCATCTATCGCTTTATTGTGAAAGACTAGATCGGCCCGTTCTGCCATAAGTACCTCGCTATTCAGTTGAGTAGGATTCGACAATGGATTTGAGTCAGTGATTCGAAGACTGCCTTTCCTCGATCTTGATTAGCGGAGAAATTCACAAATTAGAATACTAGTTGAGACGGGGAGACCCGAATCGAATTATCGCGGGTATCATAGAATTTTTTAGCTTAGGTACTATATGAGCAAGCCCGGCAAAACCCTTGTACGGCTTCTTCTATCTCTCGATAAAAAGAAATATGACCAACAGTGGTTCGAATGTCTATACAAAAGATTTCCTTGTTGACATTTCTTACTATTAGATAGTGACCATAAATCTCATGATAGGTACCAAAAGATTCACATTGAACTTCGATAGGAACTTCTCTTGATGCAATCACGCGTTGATCTAGTCGCCACCGAAGCCACAAAGGACTAGCTAAATTGATTCGTCTCTGCCGATAAGCTCCA